AAAGTACGGATTTTCAAGAACGGGAATCTTATGATATGTTAGGAATCACTTATGATAGCCATCCGCGGCTGAAACGGATCTTAATGCCCGAAAGTTGGATAGGGTGGCCTTTACGTAAGGATTATATTGCCCCCAATTTTTATGAAATACAAGATGCTTATTGAATGATACAAAAATGAGTTTTAGCTTCTACAACTACAGACCTTCACGGAATATTTATTTTGAATTCGATTCTTTTTTAGATCAAACAAACAATAGATCGCTTGGTCTCCAATTTGAAAGATATTTTTTTTTTTCGTAAAAGCCGCGCCAATAGGATGAACTAAAAAAAAAAAGAGTTCTGCATTATGAACTTTGTATCGCGCACATAACTTAGTAAACTTTAGTCACATAGCTGGGAATGAATAAATAAGATCTTCAAGTAATAAATGAGGGGGGTAAGGGATGATTTCACTTTTTTTACTAAGGATACGTTTAATTTGAAGAATAGAAACTTCTTCAAAATTAATCAATCCTATGCCAAGAACCAGATTTGAACTGGTGACACGAGGATTTTCAGTCCTCTGCTCTACCAACTGAGCTATCCCGGCTATTACCGAAGTATCATCCTCATTTTACTAGATGACTTAGGTCTATGTCAATTAAAAGAAACGCAAAAGTAGTAAATGACAAAAGTTTTGGACCTGGAATTTCTTGAATCTGCGAAAAAAAGACTTTCTAAGTTTTAAAATGAAAAATTATTTAGATTCTAACTAATTCAAATCGATGTTTCTTTCTCGTTTGTACGTGTATGATATATCCCACAAGACTTGGATATAATAAGAAAACAAATTATAGTTTGTAAAAACGTAGGATGAATGAAAAAAGATAATGGATTCTTGAATAACTAAAAAAAGTAAGGTGTCAAACAGACTTTTTGGGGGAGTAGAGTTGGGGATAGAGGGACTTGAACCCTCACGATTTTAAAAGTCAACGGATTTTCATCTTACTATAAATTTCATTGTTGTCAGTATTGACATGTAGAATGGGACTCTATCTTTATTCTCGTCCGATTAAAGAGTTCCACCAAGGATCTATCAGACTATGAAGTTAATCATTTGATCAACACAAGGTAGTGAACTCCATTTGTTAGAACAGCTTCCATTGAGTCTCTGCACCTATCCCCTTTTTCTCGCTTTCTAAACTCGGTTTTTTAGCGTAAACCAGGATTTGGCTCAGGATTGCCCATTGTTAATTCCAGGGTTTCTCTGAATTTGAAAGTTATCACTTAATAGGTTTCCATACCAAGGCTCAATCCAATTAAGTCCGTAGCGTCTACCAATTCCGCCATATCCCCTTTTTTGCTTTGAGATTAGGATCTCATTATGATGTCTTTCCACTTTTTCTTATGCCGAAACCTTGGCATTCATTACATATAGATACTTCTTTTTTTTCTTTGGTATCTTCTTTCATTTTTTTTAGCCCCATCCATATTGATTTAGTCTAATCAACAAAGATTCTATCATTTTTGTATTTGCAATTCAATATGGTTATATATTACAGAACATATATATGTTCTTCCCTTTCTCATCTTTGTCTTAAATTTGAAGAAATAGTCGAACGGTCGATTTTTTTTTTACTTCCACGAAAAGAAATTTATGATTATTATTGAAACTTAGAATTCTACAATGTGCAATGGAAAAAGATTATAAGTCTACTTCGTAGATTTGAAATTCGAATATTTCTAAAATATTAGAAATAAAAAGACAAAAAGTATAAAATAATAATAATAGCATGAGGTTCGAACAAAAAAAAAAACAAGAATTTCAAATCAGACATCATTTAACTAAAAAAAAAAGATTTCTGATCTAATTAAGAGATTTAGAAACTAATAAAATAAAAATGAGAAAGTGGATATATTGCTATATTCTATTAATTAATTAATTAATTAAGGTTATGTTTTATTTATTTAGATGTTTTATTTATTTAATAATAGTCACTATTTATTTGAGCTATATTCTGTTCTAGAATATATAGAAGATGATTAATTCTAAATAGATAAGGAAAAATATGAATAGAATAGTTAATTGATACGATCTAGTAGTTTAGTGAATTTGTATGCATGCGCTATTATTTGAGCCCGCTTAGCTCAGAGGTTAGAGCATCGCATTTGTAATGCGATGGTCATCGGTTCGATTCCGATAGCCGGCTTTTCCGTATTTTTTTGTTTTTTTACATGATTTTTAATGTACTTTCAAAATAAAAGAAGCTTGAAAAGACTTCTTTCACCCTTTTCCAAGAGTTACCATTTATTTATATTATGTCATATAAACTTCCATATAGGAATATATATTGGGTCACGGGGTTAGATCTTTGCAAAATAAATCAAGAAAATAAAAGAAAATTTTTGTGATTTATTTGATTTATATATATTGTATATACAATAAAAAAATCTGTATATTGAGAGAATATATCTTCTGACTCTTTGTATTCCAATAGTTTATTGGAGTGAATTTCACGTCATTTAGCATTATCATTTAGTTCAGTTTAAATTTTGTTTAGTTTTGTACAATTTCAATAAAAAAAAGGAGTCTTTATGTCACGTTACCGAGGGCCTCGTTTTAAAAAAATACGTCGTCTGGGGGCTTTACCGGGACTAACTAGTAAAAGGCCTAGGGCAGGAAGCGATCTTAGAAACCAATCACGCTCCGGAAAAAAATCTCAATATCGTATTCGTTTAGAAGAAAAACAAAAATTGCGTTTTCATTATGGTCTTACAGAACGCCAATTGCTTAAATATGTTCGTATCGCCGGAAAAGCCAAGGGGTCAACAGGTCAAGTTTTATTACAATTACTTGAAATGCGTTTGGATAACACCCTTTTTCGATTGGGTATGGCTTTGACTATTCCTCAGGCGCGCCAATTAGTTAACCATGGACATATTTTAGTTAATGGTCGTATAGTTGATATACCAAGTTATCGCTGCAAACCCCGAGATATTATTACAGTGAAGGATGAACAAAACTCTAGAACTTTGGTTCAAAATCTTCTTGATTCATCTGCCCCCGAGGAATTGCCAAACCATCTGACTCTTCACACATTCCAATATGAAGGGTTAGTAAATCAAATAATAGATAGGAAATGCGTCGGTTTAAAAATAAATGAATTGCTTGTCGTAGAATATTACTCTCGACAGACTTAATAAACCTAACTTAAGTCAAAAAATAACTAAAAACAAGGGTTCGGACAACTCCCCCTTGCCCCCTTTTTTGATTAAAAAGGTACAAGGTAGGGGATTTTGTCGGGGAATCTTTTTCCTATTCATGTATCATAGATTGATAGGGTGGTTTGGATCCCTTGTTTGCTCTTTCCAGCATTTTCCATATCAAAGAAATGTAGATTTTATATCTATTCTTTTTTATTTTATTTGATACATTGTGGTCAATCACGTAAGATTGGTAAATTCGTTGAAAGTAAGGAAAGAGAGGGATTCGAACCCTCGGTAAACAAAAGTCTACATAACAGTTCCAATGTTACGCCTTCAACCACTCGGCCATCTCTCCGACATCAGGATTATGTCTGAGTACCTGGGTGAATAGCGAGTTATTCATTAATGTTTTTTAGATTATGGTTAATAGATACCTTTTTTGACCGGAAAAGTTGGAAGTAGATAGAGTTTTTATTTTAACGAGTCCGCTTTTATGTGAGTTCGTACTATACAATTCCTTTGTTTGTGAGAAAATTTTCTCACAAAAGAAAAGGAAATAAAAAGAGTTATAGAATGGATTACTACCTATGCCAAGATCGCGTATAAATGGAAATTTTATTGATAAAACCTTTACAATTGTAGCCGATATCTTATTACGAGTCATTCCGACAACTTCCGGAGAAAAAGAGGCATTTACTTATTACAGAGATGGTGCGATTTGATTATCATTATTATTTTTTTTTTCTCGCCGATTTGGAATAGAAAGAAAAATGAGTATTGAAAAAAATTTACGCTTTTGAAGGTGAAGTTTCTAATATTAAAAAAACAATCCCTTCTGTCATGTATCCACGATTAATGCAGCCTTAGATGCTTCAATTATTAATTCTAGTATTGAGCAAAAGGTTTTTACCTATGGTTCCCGTATTACAGATCAATCCTACTACCTAACACTAATACAATATACGAATAGGAGGCATAGGGGAAGAAGCACTACGCCGAGAAATCAACAACACGAAAACTTTCTTCAAAATGATTCCTTTTCTTTCTTCTTCTTCTTTGGGATTGGAACTTATTAAAATGGTTGGAACAATAAACATCCATCTCGTTCGTACTTTGGATACTCGTATAACCATTGAAGACTGTTGAAGTGACTAATTCCTGGAAATTTAGGGGCGTTGAGAACAAAGAAATTTTTAGAGGTTCCTTTTTTATTTTTATCTAGCATGAACCCACTTGGTAGTAAGAAAGGATCTTTTGCAAGAAGGTTGGCTAGGGATTTCTTGGAAAAACATTAGCCCCGCTTAGTTCATAATGATATCAAATTTTTCCATATATTATTTTCATTATGCACCTAAAGGAGGAGCCGTATGAGATGAAAATCTCACATACGGTTCTGAAACGGAGAATTCGTTAAAGCGAATGACGACCGTAACGGATGTCGGCTCAATCTGAAGGAAATTATGCGGAAGCATTACAGAATTATTATGAAGCTATGCGACTAGAAATTGACCCCTATGATCGAAGTTATATACTCTATAATATAGGCCTTATCCACACAAGTAATGGGGAACATACCAAAGCTTTAGAATATTATTTTCGGGCATTAGAACGAAACCCCTTTTTACCACAAGCTTTTAATAATATGGCTGTGATCTGTCATTACGTGCGACTATCTCCACTATAGAAAAAAAGAACGAGCTAGTCAATGAAATACTAGAAACAAAAAAGGGCTTTCTACATAAGCATCGTCCAAAACGGTTTTTTATCAGCTGTAGCAAATAACGAAACTTCATAGATCGTGAAGACTAGATAT